AAGTAATTCCCGAAATCCGGTATAAGGTATAAAAAGAATAAGAAAAAAAAAAAACAAGTAAAAAGCTTTTCATACTTTTTTTTGGTCATACATAATTATAGAATTCATAATTATAGAATTAATTTCCAACAAGAATTTGGTTCTTTTTACGAGTTTGATGTTGAGAAATCCAGCGATCTAGAAATTCATTTCGGACAATTGAACCTTTTCAAATTGTTTCTTTTTAAGAACCAAAAAGATTTGTGCTAAAATAATAGATGCAAAAAAGAACAAAAGGCCTTGGACACGTAATGGATCTTGAAGTACTATTTCCGCCTCCCTCTGACCAAATCCACCCACATTAGGATTGCTCGTTAATGGTTGATCAAGTTTGATGGATTCGCCCTCTGAAATAAGAAGTTCTGGTCCTGGAGGGATAATATCCACCACTTGACGCCCATCCAATGTATCCACTAGGGTTATTTCATATCCTCCCTTTTCTTTTCGTATTATTTTGCTTACTATGCCCGCTACTGTAGCATTATAAACATTATTATTACTCTTACTCCCGTCGGGATAAATCTGGCCCCTTCCTCTGTTCCCGCCTACATATATGGGATATTTTAAGAAGTAAACATCTTTCTTAGTAGCAGGGTCCGGAGAAAGAATAGGAAAGGTGATTTCACTATATTTCTGACCAGGAACAGGACCTATCACAAGAATATTTTTTTTAGTGGGACGATAGTTCTGAAAAGACAGATTGCCTATCTTTTCTTTAATCTCGGGCGAAATACGATCGGGGGGGGCTAATTCAAACCCCTCAGGTAAAATAAGAACAGCTCCCACATTCAAAGCTCCTTTTTTACCATTCCCAAGAACTTGTTTCAATTGCTTATCATAAGGAATTCGAACAACTGCTTCAAATACACTATCCGGAAGTACAGCTTGTGGAACCTCAATATCCACGGGCTTATTAGCTAAATGGCAGTTAGCACAGACAATACGGCCGGTCGCTTCTCGTGGATTTTCATAACCCTGCTGTGCAAAAATGGGATATGCATTTGAAACAGGTGCCCCAGTTATTATATATATCATGAGCGATAGGAAAACAGATCGAGTAATCTCTCCCTTTATCCAAGAAAAGGTATTTCTAGTTTGCATGGTCCAATCATTGATCCCGAAAATTTCTACAATAAAATTAGGTAGGTTGCTAGTATAGTTCCCTATCCCTGATTCTGCTATTTACTTAAATAATTTTACTCGAATCTAGGAAGAATTCTCCTGGATGGGTAGAAGAAATAAGTAAAATTATTAATGTTTTACTTATGTACAAAGTAACAAACCTGAAAATTGGATCAGTGAATCATTTTTTAGTCATTTATTGAATGATAAATCACTACAAGTGACGGAGATACACGATTTAAATAACGGAAGATCCAATATTTTAAAATTGTATCTAGAATGACTGGAAAAGTGGAAACAAGACCGGATATAATTTGATCATTATGAGCAAATCCAAAATCTTTGTAAATAGATCCAATCATTAGTTCCCAACCATGGGGCGAATGGAAGCCTATACATAAATCAGTTAATAAAAGAATAGAAAAAGCTTTGATTGTATCACTTAAGTTATATAGGAACTCTTGAACCCAAGAGTTAAGAAGAAAAAGTTGTTCATTACCTAGAATAGAATAAGCACTTAGAATAATAAAAGAGATTATATTTGTCGAGAAATACAAAATCATATGGATACGATCATGATTGTGCATCTTGATCAATTGGATTGTTTCTTTGTAAATTACGATAGGAAACTTTTGTAGATGTGTTTCTGGGTATTCTTTTATCATTTCGTCCAAGAGGAAGAGTCCCTCAAATTCTAGAACTTTTTTAAAAATATTTTTTTCTTGAATATGATTCAAGAAAATTTCAGATTGCCCAGTATTCCACCAATTAGTAACCAAAGCTTCTAGGCTTTTTTTTAATGAAAGAGAGATCCACCAGGGCAAAAATACTATAGATGCAAGATATAGAAGGGGAATGAATGCTTTCGTTTTTGCCATTTTTTCGTCTTTTATTTTTTTTTTTTTATGAACTTACTTCTACTTTATTCGTCAACTTGATATAATATTTAATATTCATATCAAATATAAGTTCTATTACAAGTCATATTTATTCTATTATCAATCTATTCTCTGTTTTTTATTTGTGTTTGAGTGGCTAGTCCTTAAATTCCGAAACAATACAAAAATAGAAAAACAAAGAATCCACCTTTTTTTTTTTAATTCGAATCAAGAAAAAAAATATCTATTGTTTCCAAATATAGCAATTACTCCAATTTGAAGCAATTGTCCGGTTTCGATGAATGCACGAAAGAACCACTTCAGGATTAGGATTAGGATTTACAGGTGAAAAAGTCACTTTCTATTCGATCAAAATAGAAAATATTTCAAAAAAAAAAATAATTTCTCGGTTTTTCCCTCGTGTTAAAAACTAAGAATACGAAAGCATTCACTCTTCGCTTCATTTTTCAAAATACTTCAATTGGTACACGCAAGAAATAGGCCAATTCGGCAGCTTTTTGTTCAATTTCTTGTGGGGTCAAATTCTTCTCATTACGAGTCAAGGGAATGGCCCCCTGGCCTCTGATTTCGATATAAAGGACACGATGTGCATAAATACCCTCTTTCACTTCGATTCTGATGGATTGAATATCTTTCAAAAGGAATCGTAGGAAAATGCGACGATTTTTTCCAGGAAATCCCCAACGAAAAATAGACGCTAGTCCTTCTTTTCTATCGAATCGATCATAACCGCTACCTACATTCCACAAAATTGTGCACCATAGATAAGAACTAATAAAGAGACCCGCAATCCCATAGAAAGACATCACGATCCCCTGTGGAAAAAAAATGATTTGCTGAGACGGAAATAAAGATATCAAATCTCTACCAAGATAACTGGAAGTTCCAACCAATAAAAACCCTAACGAACCTAAAAAAAGGATAAAGGCCCAGCAGAAATTGCTTGTTTTTCGAGATCCCCTTAAAAATTCTATCCATATATGTTCTGATCGCCAACTCATACTAGATCTAATTGCATTTTATTGGAATTGGAAGAATAAAAAAAAAATAACCGAAATAAATTTTACTTTACTTTTGTTGGTTTCCGAAGTAACTCTCATCAACTAGTATTATTCTGATGTTAACCTTTAAGAGTAATTCATCGAATTGTTTAGATCTAAAATAATAAGATCAACTGCTATATAATTTCCTATAGATACTTATATATAGATATATATACTTTATATCTATATCTCAGATATTCGCTCCTATTCCCATCTATTCGATTCTTTTTTTTTTTCAAATATTTAGAATTCATTTACTCAGATGTCATGTATAATCGTTTATGGAAAGAGTAAGCTATATGTTATACTCTATCCTACTAAAAAAATATAAATATCTGTGTTATGGTCGAAGTCGCATTCTAAAAAAATATATATATATAGAAGATTTGGCACCATCGTATTTAAAAATAAAAAATCTTGTTTTTTTGAACATGAAGAGATAAAGAAGCCATTGCAATTGCCGGAAAAACTAAGCCCACTAAAGGCACAAAAATAGAGGGTAAGTTATTGAAAGTTGTCATAGAATGGATACCTCGATTTAATAGACTTAATATTTGTACCTGTTATTTATTATTATTGTTATGTTATTTATCCTAATTATATTAATATTTTTATCTGTTATTTATTGTTAAAAAAATATCTTAGAATTATTATAATGTATATATTCATATATATAATTATTAAAATTTCTTAGAATTAGAAGAATTCTATAATTATAATAAGTATATCTACATGAATATAATTATTTGAATTCTCTGATAATTAGAATTAATCTAGAATTCTATATATAGATTAGTATATATATATATGGAAAAGGAATGTAGAACAGAATTTTTCATCTTTCGACATGAAATATATGTATGATAATACAATTTTTTATTTATTAATATTTTTCTTGTCTTATAATTTTAATTTAATTAACTGGAATAAAGATTTTCTTACAAATCAAAAAAAAAAAAGAATAATCCACAGAAAAATCCATTCTTTGGATTTTGAATTCGATTCCTTTAAACTAAATGACTAACTACTGGTTGATCACAAATCCCATTTTTTTTTTGATTAAGGCTCTACTTGATTGAATTTTGATTCAAAGGAAAGAAAGCATGGAGGTGAAATAACTCACTCAAAATACCTTTTAAAGGATTACGTGGTACGATTGGATCGAATAAGCCCTTATGGAATAAATATTCAGCCGACTGTGAACCCTCAGGTAATGTCTTATTCAATGTTTGTTCAATTACTCTTTTACCCGCAAATGCGATGTAGGCATTAGGTTCGGCAATAATGATATCCCCCAACATACCAAAACTAGCTGTCACCCCACCTGTAGTCGGAGATGTAAGGATTGATACATAGAATAAGTTTTTATTTGATTGATAATCATATAAAGCGGAAGATATTTTAGCCATTTGCATCAAGCTCAAACTTCCTTCTTGCATGCGTGCTCCTCCAGAAGCACACACTAAAATAAGAGGTAAACATTGATTGTTAGCATACTCGATCAAACGGGTTATTTTCTCACCTACTACAGATCCCATACTACCCCCCATAAACTGAAAATCCATAACCCCAATTGCTACGGGAATACCGTTTAATTGACCTGTGCCTGTTTGAATAGCTTCAGTCAATCCTGTCTTTCTTTGATAAGAATCAATACGATCTTTATAAGGTTCCTCTTCCGAATGAAATTCAATGGGATCTAGAGAGACCATGTCTTCATCCATAGGAGCCCAAGTACCCGGATCAATCGAAAGGTCGATTCTATCTGAACTACTCATTTTCAAATGATATCCACATTGTTCACAAATATTCATTTTTGATTTCAAAAATTTCTTATAATTTAATCCATAACAATTTTCGCATTGAACCCACAAATGCCTGTATTTTTGAGTAAGAT